GTAAAACAGTTATTTGGAACACATTCCAAGCATATGTAAATTCTCCGCTTTTTTTTGATCGAGTAGAAAACATATTTTTTTTTTCTCTTTTAAACAAGATCGATCAAAATATTAAGTCTATTTTTAGGAATTTTGCGAAGAAAAAACCAAAAACGGAATTAAAAATTGACGATTTTGAGAAAGAAAAGATGAAGAAAACTCTGAAGGCTCTCGATGAAAAAGAGAGGAAAAGAGAAGAAGAAAATGAACGAATGGCAATAGCAGAAATTTGGGATAGCATTACATTTGCTCAAGCAATAAGAAGTTTTATACTCCTGATCCACGCTTTTCTTAGAAAAAACATTATATTGCCTTCATTGATAATAGCTAAAAATGTTGGACATATGTTATTATTCCAATACCCCGAGTGGTATGAGGATTTTAAGGACTGGAAGAGTGAAATACATGTTAAATGTACGTATAGTGGTATTCCACTATCAGAAAAAGAATTTCCTCAAGATTGGTTAATAGATGGTCTTCAGGTAAAAATTATATTTCCTTTCCGTTTAAAACCTTGGCGAAGATCTAAACTACGATCTCATCATGGAGATCCAATGAAAAAAAAAGTAAAACAAGAAAATTCTAGTTTTTTAACAGTTTGGGGAACGGAAACAGAACTTCCTTTTGGTCCTACCCGAACCCTACCTTCTTTTTTTGAACCCATATATAAAGAACTAAAAAAAAATATTCGAAAAGTGAAAAAGAATTATTTTCTACCTCGGGTTATCCAAATTTTTCCAGTTCTAAAACGAATAATGAATAAACTTGAAAAAGTAAACCCAATTTATTTATTTGAATTCAAGAAGGTGAAAGTATATGAACCAAATGAAAATGCAAAAGATTCAAAAGATAATAATAAGATTATTCCTGAATCGACCATGCAAATTCAATCTATGAATTGGACAAATTTTTTATTCATAGAAAATGAAATGAAAGATCTTGCTGATAAGACAATCATAATCAGGAATCAAATAGAAGAAATCGCAAAAGAAAAGAAAAAAACAGTTCCAGCCTATGATGATGATGATAAAAGACCAGAATTAAAGAAAGATATTTGGCGGATATTCAAAAGAATAAATACTCGATTAATATGCAAATCACATTATTTTTTGAAATCTTTCATTGAAAAAATATACATGGATATCCTGCTATGTATGGTTAGCATTTCGAAGGTCAATGCACAACTTTCAACAAAAAAAATTATCAATGAATCCATTTACAACGATGAAAGAAATCAAGAAGGAATTGATGAAACAGATCAACATACAAATACAATGAACTTTATTTCGACTATAGAAAAAGAAAAGGACTTTTCTAATCCTAGTAATAATTCAAATACTTATTACGATTTATCTTCCTTGTCCCAAGCATATGTATTTTACAAAATATCACAAACCCAATTACTTAACAACCATCACTTTAGATCTGTACTTCAATATCGCGGTACCCATCCTTTTATTAAGGACAAGATAAAGTATTATTCTATAACCCGAGGAATATTTAACTCCAAATCAAGGTATAAGTATAAGAAAATAAAGAAGCCTGGAATGAATGAATGGAAAAACTGGTTAAAGGGTAATTATGCATACAATTTATCTCAGAGCAAATGGTCTCGATTAGTATTAGTAGCGAAAAAATGGCGAAAAAAAATCAATCAAAATTGTACGATTCACAATAAAGAATCAATGAAATTTTCTTCATATAAAAAAGAAAAAGACCGATCAATTCATTACAAAAAAGAAAATTTCTATACAGTGTATTTATGGCCGAATCAAAAAGAAAATTAAAAAAGAGAAAATTATTAAAAAAAAAATTAAAATAAATTAAAATTATAAAAGAATAAAAAAATGAATAAAAATATTGATGCATAAAATAAATACAAAAATAAATAAGAAGAAATTCGTCCACCTCCCGTAGATTTAACTCCTTCCCCTATAAATAAACTTGCAACAACAACCCCATTGATAATTCCATCAATTATATTTCTATCAAAAAACTGAGTTAGTTTGGTTAATCCCCTTATACCCAAGGTAAAAACTCTAGTATAAAAAATATCTATATAACCACAATTGTAGGACCAATTGTATATTCTATTTTTTATTTTGTCCAAGAAAATTCTTTTAGGACCTCCTTTTATAAATGAATTAATGAATTCCAAATTCTGGAACAATGAATAAACAGACCCATATAAAACATATGCTATTAATAATCCAAAAATAGCTATACTTACCGAAAAAATTGCATTTGTAAAAAATTCATACCAATCCACGGAATAACTCGCATTGGGATGTAAAAGATTTGTCGATGGAGTTAACCATTTTGATAATATATCAAAATATATTATTCCATAATCAAAATGAATTCCTATTGTTCCAACAAACAAAGTAAATAGTACCAAAACAAACAGAGGGAATAGCATAGTATTGTCCGATTCGTGAGGATACATAGAAGTATAAGTGTACTTTTTTTCGAAAGAATATGGTCTTCTTTTTTTTAGATTACTAGATATTTTATATCTATCCTTTGAAAAAAAGAAGACCATATTTTCTATTTTTGATAAAAGAAAATTTCTATCAACTTTTTTTGGAACTTCTTTTCCCCATAAAGATATTGAATGGAACGAGCTATTATTGGTACTACTGTAATTTTTACAATTTATGCGCAAATGCCCATCAAAAGTAAGTAAATACACGCGAAACATATAAAATGCAGTTAATCCTGCTGTGAAACAAGCTATTATTGCAAAAATTGGTGAATACAACCAACTCTCATTAAGAATTTCATCTTTGGACCAAAAACAAGCAAGAGGTGGAATACCACAAATAGAAAGTGTACCTAATAAAAAAGTAGTTCTTGTAATTGGAACATATCTTTTTAAACCGCCCATCAGAATCATATTCTGACTTTTATCTGGTGAATATCCAACAACAGGTTCCATTGAATGGATAATGGCTCCGGATCCCAAAAATAATAAAGCTTTAGAATAGGCGTGAGTAAACAAATGGAATAAAGCAGCTCGATAAGAACCTAGACCTAGAGCTAACATAATATAACCCAATTGAGACATTGTAGAATAAGCTAAACTTCTTTTTATATCTGTTTGAGCAAGAGCCAAGGTAGCTCCTAATAGTACTGTTATTACACCTATTAAAGAAATAATATTCATTATGTAAGGTATGGATATGAAAAGAGGAAGAAGTCGAGCTACAAGAAAAATTCCCGCTGCTACCATGGTAGCAGCGTGTATAAGAGCCGAGATAGGAGTAGGTCCTTCCATTGCATCAGGTAACCATACATGAAGGGGAAATTGCGCGGATTTAGCAACTGCACCGAGAAATAATAAAAAGGCACACAAAGTAGCAAATGAAGAACTGACCCCATTATTGTGTATCAAGTTGTTAGTTATTTCGAACAAATCCCGAAATTCAAAACTACCAGTTATCCAATAAAAACCTAAGATTCCTAATAATAAACCAAAATCCCCTACACGATTAGTTACAAAAGCTTTTTGACAAGCACTTGCTGCAGTCGGTCGTGTGAACCAAAATCCTATTAATAAATAAGAACACATTCCCACTAGTTCCCAAAAAACATAAATTTTTATCAAATTTGAACTGGTAACTAATCCCAACATAGAAGCATTGAAAAAACTCATATAAGCAAAAAATCTTAAATATCCTTGATCATGGGACATATAATTGTCACTATAAATAAGAACCATAATTCCAACAGTAGTAATTAGTATTGACATAATCGAACTAAGTGGATCGATTAAATATCCGAACTCTAAGGAAAAATCATTATTGATGGTCCAAGACCATAGATATTGATAGATGGAACTTCCATTTATTTCTTGAATAGATAAATTGGCTGAAAATACCATAGCTATACTTAAGAAAAAAATACTAGGAAAAGCCCATATACGACGAATATTTTTTGTTGCTGTCGGAATAAGTAGAAGCCCGAATCCTATTGACATAGTAACTGGAAGTGGAAGAAAAGTTATTATCCATGCATATTGATATGTATGTTCCATAATAAAAAATGAAATTTTTAATCATTCTACTAAAACTGGAATAATACAATATTCCATCCTGGTAATTTATAGGCATATTATATAATATAGTATATTAAGGAAAAATGGTTATACCAAAAGGAATACTTAATTCGAATATAGATAGTACGATCCGTACTTTAAATTTAAATTAAAAAAAATAAATAAGATTATTGTTATCAGGTAATCAAATATCTTAGTTATTAGTTAACAGATTAACTACTAATTCGAATTGTAATTTCAATTATGGGTATGGCACTCTTACCTTAATCAATTAATAAAAAACAATTTCCTTCCTTTCTTGTACTTGTATTTTTTTTTCTTAGCTATACCTTAGCTATACTATATATGTCATAGGGTATGTATACATATGCATAATTACTATGATCCATATTATATATATATCATATATATGAGCATATATATATATAAATAATTTAATTATATATATATGATTAAATTATTTATATTTTAAATATATTAATGTGTATGTTTCCATTTTTTAATTTTATTATATGTTTATGTTTTCATAGGTTTTTTTTAATGTGTTTGAAAAATTAAATGTTTTTTTACTATTTTACTACGGAATAAATATAGATAACGGCTAAAAGGAACAATTCATTTTGAACAATACATGTCTTTCACATACAATGATAAAAATAAGTAACCCTTTTTTTTGAATGGCAGTCCCCAAAAAACGTACTTCTATGTCAAAAAAACGTATTCGTAAAAATATTTGGAATAAAAAAGGAAATTTAGCTGCAGTAAAGGCTTTTTCTTTAGCAAAATCGATTTCTACCGGACGTTCAAAAAGTTTTTTTGTACAACAAACAAATAATAAAGTCGTGGAATAATCGGAATTGACATACCCCGAAAAACGTCAAGTATTTTAAAATAAATGATTAACATTAATTAGTGTATTGAACTCCTCAATATCAAACAGAATCAGTTGGAACTAGTTGTTGTGGTATATAAATATCGTATGTGGATGTGATATGTAGAATAAGGGTATGTATATTGGGTTTGGGGTTTTTTTGTATCTACTTTTCACAATAGAAAAAAATTTCTATTGTGAAAAGTAGAGTATGATCGTGATAGAAATGAAAATTTTGTTGTTTTATTTGTTATATGGTTAACTAAAAACCTAATTAATTTGGTAAATCTTACCATTATTATATAATAATGAAAGATATTAATACTCTACTTTATATAATAATGAAAGATATTAATACTCTACTTTGATAATAATAAAATATTATCTAAATCGTTAGACAATGATAAATTCTTATGATTTAGTAATCAAATTGTTATACATAGAAAATCCTAGTTATTTAATTTTCTTCATTAAATAATACATTTTATTTTTTTCGTTTTGTTTGAATCTATAAAATAACATTGGATAAATAAAAACGAATCCAAAAAAATAAAAGGAACAATTCCCGGTTCTATAGTTCAGTCTAAAACTATGGAGTTTTAACTGCTTTTTTGAAAACTTAGTTTTTAGTATATCAAAGTTTATTATTAAAACCGAACTTACAACAATACGATACTAACTAAAGATTATTTTATTGTTTATTTAATAATAATAAAGATTCAAATTATCATATAAATTTCAATGAATAAAGATTCATCGATTCTAATGTTTTGTTTTATAAACTATATTGAATCCTTGAATCTCGACGATTCAACATAAATTGACTATTATTATTTCAAGTAAGCCGCCATGGTGAAATTGGTAGACACGCTGCTCTTAGGAAGCAGTGCTAGAGCATCTCGGTTCGAGTCCGAGTGGCGGCATCCTATCCTATCAAAAAAATCTTCTAAAATAGACACAACGGATCCTATACAATGGCTCCTATAATGTATTCAATTCTCGATTTCAATTCCCTTATGGAACTCCTTTTTATGATATTTACAATTTTAGAACATATATTGACTCATATCTCTTTTTCGATAATTTCAATTGTTATTACGATTTATTTGATGACCTTTTTTGTCCACGAAAGCGTAGGATTGTCTGATTCATCAGAAAAAGGAATGATAGCTACTTTTTTATCTATAACGGGATTATTGGTTTCTCGTTGGATTTCTTCGGGACATTTTCCCTTAAGTAATTTATACGAGTCATTAATTTTCCTTTCGTGTAGTTTATCCATTATTCATACCATTTACAAGATGGGGAATCATAAAAATGATTTAAACACAATAACTGCATCAAGTACCATTTTCACACAAGGCTTTGCCACGTCGGGTCTTTTAACTGAAATGCACCAATCCGTAATATTAGTACCTGCTCTACAATCTCAGTGGTTAATGATGCACGTAAGTATGATGTTATTAAGCTATGCCGCTCTTTTATGTGGATCATTATTCTCAGTGGCTCTTCTAGTCATTACATTTCGAAAAAACATCAATATTTTTTGTAATGGTAAAGTAAAAAATTTCTTAATTAAGAAATTTATCTTTGGTAAGATTAACTATTGGAATGAAAAAAGAAGTGTTTATAAAAACACTTCTTTTCTTTCATTTCGAAATTATTATAAATATCAATTAACTCAACGTTTGGATTATTTGAGTTATCGTGTCATTAGTTTAGGGTTTACCTTTTTAACCATAGGAATTCTTTGTGGAGCAGTATGGGCTAATGAAGCATGGGGATCGTATTGGAGTTGGGACCCCAAGGAAACTTGGGCATTTATTACTTGGATCATATTTGCAATTTATTTACATACTAGAACTAGTATAAATCAAAGTTTGCAGAGTACAAATTCGGCACTTGTGGCTTCTATGGGATTCCTTATAATTTGGATATGCTATTTTGGAATCAATCTATTAGGGATAGGTCTACATAGTTATGGTTCATTCACATTAACATCTAAAATACTAAATAATTGAATAACTACATAAAATAACGAGTACATATAAGAACAAAACATCATCCCATACCCATATTTATATATAAATATATAGTGAAAGTTCTTTCTTTGTGCGAGTTTTTTTAGAACCCTTTGAACCATTCCTGGTTCAAAGGGTTCTAAAAAAACTCGAAATGTATCTGATTAAAATTGAGATTTTTAATTCATTTAATTCTTTTGCATTGTTCGGCGTTTAAAAGCGGAAAATAAAAAGACAAAAAAAATTCGATTTCCGTATTTTTAATGAAAGACTATCGATAAAAATAATTAGATAGTATAGCTTGTACCCTATCAACTGATAACGAGAGAATGAAATCGGGATAAATACCAGTCCCTAGTATGGGTAAAAAGATACATATTGAAACAAATAGTTCTCGTGGTCCAGAATCCAAAAAATTAGAATTTGTAACATGAAATAACTTGTATCCATAGAACATCTGACGTAACATAGATAATAAATAAATAGGAGTTAATATCATTCCTATTGCCATTACAAAAATAATTAGTATTTTTGACATTAAAAGAAATCTTTTACTAGTAATTATTCCAAAAAAAACTAATGATTCTGCAACAAAACCACTCATTCCCGGCAATGCAAGAGAAGCCATTGAAAAACTACTGAACATGGTAAAAAGTTTTGGCATTGGGATCGATACCCCCCCCATTTCGTCGAGATAAACAAGACCCATTCTATCACAAGTCGTTCCCGTCAAGAAAAAAAGTGCAGCACCAATAAATCCATGAGAGAGTATTTGTAAAATAGCACCATTGAGCCCGATTCCGGTTATGGAACCAATTCCTATAATTGTAAAACCCATGTGAGATACAGAAGAATAGGCTATTCTCTTTTTCAAATTCCGTTGACCGAGAGAGGTCGAAGCTGCATAGATTATTTGAATAGTTCCTATTATTACCAACCAGGGAGAAAATATGGAATGAGCGTGGGATAATAATTCCATATTGATTCGAATAAGTCCATATGCTCCCATTTTTAATAAGATTCCAGCTAGAAGCATACATGTACTGTAATGTGCTTCTCCATGGGTATCGGGTAACCAAGTATGTAGAGGTATAATCGGCAATTTGACGGCATAAGCAATAAGGAATCCAAAATATAATATTATTTCCAATGCCACAGGATATGATTGATTAGCTAATTTTCCAAAATCTAATGTAGGTTCATTAGAACCATATAAACCCATACCCAAAACCCCTATTAAAAGAAAAATGGAGCCCCCCGCCGTGTACAAAATAAACTTTGTCGCCGAGTAGAGACGGTTCTTTCCTCCCCACATGGATAAAAGTAAATAAACAGGAATTAATTCTAACTCCCACATCATGAAAAAAAGTAAAAGGTCTCGAGAAGAAAATGGTCCTATTTGACCGCTGTACATTGCTAGCATGAGAAAATAGAACAATTGTGAATTTTTAGTAACTGGCCAAGCTGCTAAAGTAGCTAAACTGGTGATAAATCCTGTCAGTAAAATGGGTCCTATGGAAAGTCCATCGATTCCCAGTCTCCAGTGAAAATCAAAAATATCTATCCATTTAAAATCTTCTTCCAATTGGATTAATGGATCGTCCAATTGGAAATGATGACAGAAAACGTGGGTCATTAAAAGGAGTTCTAACAAGCAAATACCTATAGCATACCACCTGAACATCTTATTTCCTCTATAAGGAAGAAAAAAAATGCAAGAGCCGATGGATATCGGCAAAACAACAAGTATTGTTAGCCAAGGAAAATTATTCGTGATAAAGACAAAATACGTTTTTGACCACAAAAGCCCGTACTTAATAAAATATATTATTCTATTCTGAATACGAGCTTTTGTCGGTAAAGAGGAATCAAATAATTAAAGTGTATTTTTTTGTAACGTATCAATAAGATAGTCCCATGCTGCGAGTTGTTTCATGCCATAAATAGACACGGACACTCAAAAAATCCGTTGGACAAGCAGATTCACATCTCTTACAACCTACACAATCCTCGGTTCTTGGTGCGGAAGCAATTTGCTTAGCTTTACATCCGTCCCACGGTATCATTTCCAACACATCCGTAGGGCAAGCTCGTACACATTGAGTACACCCTATACATGTATCATAAATTTTTACTGAATGTGACATTGAATCTATAACAGCCTGGGTTTGAACATCAAAAATTTTCAATCTGGTATAGAAGTAGTAGTTATATTGTAGACACCAGACGAAGCAGTGGTTTACTAAAATTGGAAGAATCAATATTTTTCTAAATCTGCTTATAAGAAAAAGCCAAGAGACTTTAATTTTCGTTTCAAAAATTAGAATCATACGAGATTGATATTCAAAATCAATATATAAATATCTAAAATTAAATCTAAATAAAATAGATTTAATTAAATTTATATTATTATAAATTAGTTTAGTATTAATTATACTTTACTAATCTAGTAAAATAGTCAAATTGAAATTCAATAGTCAATTTGATATTGAATCAAATTTCATATATATATCCATATATATATATCATATATACATAATAATATAAATATATAATTCATATATTATAATATTATAGTTTCTTAGTTATTATATATACTATATATTTTACATGTTATATATACACGTTATATATATAATATATTAATCTTATATTTTTATTTTTCCTATATTTTTTATTTTTATTTAATTTTATTTATATTATATAATTTATATTATATATAATATATTATTTATATTTTATTTCTATATTAATTAGATTATTCATCTAATTAATATAGAAATAAAATAACGAATTTTTTAGTATATGATCATGATAATTTTAATTAATTATTCAACAAATTCGATTGGTTGATACGCGTTGATTTTCTGTTTCGATGAATCGACGAAACAATAGCAAGTCCAATAGCAGCTTCTGCAGCTGCTACGGCTATAATAAATATTGAGAAAATGTTCCCTTTTAATTGTCGACTATCAAATATATCAGAAAATGTTACGAGATTAATATTAACCGAATTTAGTATAAGCTCAAGACACATAAGTGCTCTAACCATGTTTCGACTTGTGATCAATCCATAAAGACCAATAGCAAATAAATAGACACTCAAAAAAAGTACATGCTCGAACATCATTGACTAACTCCTTATCAATCTCGATTCATTTCAATATCAATAATTCAAGGGATTCAATTAACTAGAAGTTATAATTACAAAACAAAAGAAAGTAAACAAATTTAACTAAAATTATTAAACCTTTTGATTTTATTATATATTTAATTTTTTAATTTCATATTTAAAATTTTTATAACTCTAATTTTTTTTATTCTAACTATATTTATTATTGGCGAGCCATAGTAATTACACCTATCAAGGAAACTAAAAGAATTATTGAAATTAGTTCAAAGGGAAGATAAAAATCTGTCGATAAATGAATCCCAATTTGTTGAGCGGTACTTATTAGGTCCTGTTCTATAATCTGGTTTGATCTTGTAGTCCAAATAATTCCATACCATGATGTATCTGATATAATAGTAATCAGTGAAAAAAAAATACTTATACAAACCAGTGAAGTGACTCCATCTCCAACGGTACAAAAATATGAATCATTAGAATATTCGGAACCATTCATGAACATTACCGCAAATATAATTAAAACATTTATGGCTCCCACATAAATAAGAAGCTGTGCAGCAGCCACAAAAAAGGAGTTCGATGAAATATAGAATAAAGATATACAAACAAGAACCAACCCCAACGAAAAAGCAGAATAAATAGGATTGGTAAGTAATACAACTCCCATACCCCCTAATAGAAGAACTGACCCCAGAAATGCTACAAGAATATCATGTGTTGGTCCTGGTAAATCCATTATGTATAAAATGTCCACAAAAAAAAATAAGTCAAATCATGACTTTACTAAATAGTCAAGGAAAAAAAAAGGTTTATCCAATTTATGATACCTTCCTAATTGAATTAAATCTTAATATGGATATAACTATGATATAATATATATAATTAATTATCTATTATATATATAATAGATATAATTATAATTATTGGACTAATTATACTTAATTGGACTAATTATACTTACTTTTTTATCCAAATTTATCCAAAAGAAAAAACTTTAGAATTGTATATTTTGAAATTCTCGCGATAAATAAAATTTATTATAAAATTATAATTAGTTTAAATAAAAGAATAATTCTCAAAAATAAATAAATAGTATCATATTTGTAGTTATTGACAAAAAAAGCTTTGATCCTTTATATCAAAAAAATTTTAGTAATTGGTAATCGTTCTTGAATCAAGGGATTTATCTTTATCGATTTTTATTTGAGTTGAATTCATAACTATTTGAATTGTATAATCTCCAATTACTGATATTGGTAACCGACCCAATGCAATTTGATTATAGTTCAATTCGTGACGATCATAAGTAGAAAGTTCATATTCTTCAGTCATTGATAAACAGTTTGTTGGACAATACTCGACACAATTACCACAAAATATACAGACCCCAAAATCAATACTATAATTAAGTAATTGTTTCTTTTTCATATCTCTTTCCAATTTCCAATCAACAACAGGTAGATCTATTGGGCATACACGAACACATACTTCGCAAGCAATACACTTATCAAATTCAAAGTGAATTCGACCGCGAAAACGTTCTGACGTAATTGATTTTTCATAAGGATATTGAATAGTTACAGGTAAACGATTTGTGTGAGATAAGGTAATTATGAAACTTTGACCAATGTATCTTGTAGCCCGTATTGTTTGTTGACCATAATTCATGAACCCAGTCACCATTGGAAACATATTGTAGATATCCATGAATAAATTGATATTTCTTTCTCTTGTTTGAAAGGGGTTATGAATCTAGAATATTCTTATCGTATTCTATTATTTAATTTATAGTGAAATAAGTTGAGAAGAAGTTGTCAATAATAGATTACCCAAAGAAATAGGTAAAAGAAATTTCCATCCAAGATTTAATAGCTGGTCCATTCTCATCCTGGGTAAAGTCCATCTTGTTGTGATAGAAATGAATATAAACAAATAAGCTTTAGCTAATGTAACAAGGATACCAATTGTCATTCCAAAGACTCCAGCTATTTTTTTTATTCCGAAAAGTTCAGGAACAGATATATATGGAATAGATAACTTCCACCCACCTAAGTAAAGAATCGTTACAAATAATGAAGAAACTAATAGATTTAGGTACGAAGCAAGATAAAATAAACCAAATCTGATACCTGAATATTCCGTTTGATAACCTGCTACTAATTCTTCTTCCGCTTCTGGTAAATCAAAGGGCAATCTCTCACATTCAGCTAGAGAAGAAATTATGAAAACCATAAATCCTATGGGCTGACGCCACAGATTCCACCCCCCAAAACCATATTTGGACTGTGTTTCAACTATATCAACTGTACTTGAACTATTAGATAATTATAGTCGATAAAAACAACACTGTTCCCATCGCTATTTCAAAACCGTACATGAGACCTCAGCCTCATACGGCTCCTCTATGGCCACAAATAAATGTAAGGACTGGTTCGGTCTTATCACTTCCTTTTGTTTTAGGGTAGAAAAAAAAAGATCTGTCGGAGAGTCCCAAATTAAACCAATGAAATTCCGTTCGCAAAAATAAGAAAAAAGGCTTCGGAATTCATCTCATCCCTTATAATCAAAGTATATTTTTCTTTGTTTTGTTCGGTAATAATTTAAACTATTTAATCAAATATTCGTTATATGAATAGAATAAAAAAATTAATAAAATAATTAGAGGAATTTTTCATAAATTAAATAATAATAAGAATTTCATCTATTTGGATGTATATGCATAGGAAAAAGAAAAAATAAAGATTTTTTTTATTCATTCGAATATTATATTTCATTTCTTTTATTCCTATTCTTCTATCTCAGAGGCGGGTACTTTGAAAAAATAAATAAAGGATTAATTCGTTCTGAATAGTTATTTTTTTTTAATCAGTGAATAGGAATATTACTCTAGATCGGAATCATAGGAAAGTACCGCTTGATCATTTCTACCAATTTAAAGCTTCTATTATGATTCATTTTATGCGGAAATATCTTTTTTTTTTTTTGATACCTTACCTTATATTATCTCCATTACTAATCTTTTGTGTACTTTTGTGTTCCTAATTGTCCACTGATTTTTGATTGATCTACGGCATGTTAATAAATACAAGACAGTAATGAAAACTCCATACAGTGGATCTTTTATACCCGCTTCAAGATATGATGACAAATCTCAATCTTGGGATAACCATTTTACACGGCTTATGTTTACTTCAATTTTATTCTTGTACATATGAAGTGAGATTTTATCTTCTTACTGCAAATTTCTAAGTTGTTTTGTTTCACTCATATAACTATTTGGTTTAACTCATTGACCTAAATCATGAATAAAAAAAAATATCTATTCAATTCATTCAACTTTTTTCCTAGAAGTAAAGGAAAGAAATATAAATTTTATATTCAACGAATCACACGTAGAGATATTGATAATACACATAGAGTTAATGGTATTTCATAACTAATGGATTGAGCAGCAGCTCGCAGACCACCTGAAAAAGAATATTTATTATTCGATCCATACCCCGACATAAGAAGCCCAATAGGAGCAATACTTGAAATGGCGATCCATAAAAAAACACCTATACTGAGATCGGCTAAAACAAGGCGATACCCAAAAGGGATTACTAAATAACTTACTAGAATCGATATGACTACTATAGACGGTCCAATACTAAACAAACGAAGATCTCCTCTAGACGGGAGAAGATCTTCTTTTAAAAGTAGTTTAGTTCCATCTGCCAAAGCTTGAAGAATTCCCAAGGGGCCAGCATATTGAGGCCCAATACGTTGTTGTAGCGCTGCAGATATTTCTCTTTCCAACCACACAATTACTAGTACCCCTATTGTAATTCCCAATATAAGGATTAAAATGGGTACAAAAGTCCATATGAGCCCATGGACCTCTTTTAAGGATTCCGATGTAGAAAAAGAATTGATAGTTTGTACTTCTGTCATATCAATTATCATTTCAACGATCAACTTCTCCCATAATGATATCTATACTACCTAGTATCGTCATGATATCAGCCAATTTCATTCTTTTAACTAGTTGAGGAAGAATTTGCAAATTTATGAAGCCGGGTGGACGAATTTTCCATCTCCAAGGGAAAATACTATTGTCTCCTATCAAATAAATTCCTAATTCCCCCTTTGGGGCTTCTACTCTTACGTAAAGTTCTTGTTTCGACAATTCAAAATTGGGTGAAGGTTTTTTACTAATAAATCTATATTCAAAATCATTCCATTCGGAATTTTTTGCTCTACCAAAGCGCCGGACTTCTAAATTTTCATAGGGTCCGCCAGGAATTCCTTCTAGGGCCTGTTGAATTATTTTTATGGATTCCCTCATTTCACCCATTCGTACTAAATAACGAGCTAATGAATCTCCTTCTTTTTGCCATTGGACTTCCCAATCGAATTCATTGTAACACTCATAATTATCAATTTTACGAAGATCCCATTGTATTCCAGAAGCTCGTAACATTGGTCCCGATAAACCCCAGTTTATCGCCTCCTCCCCACCAATAATGCCCACTCCTTCGACTCGTTCCAAAAAAATAGGATTTTGCGTAATAAGTTTTTGATATTCAAGAATCCCTGTTAAAAAATAATCACAAAAATCTAAACATTTATCTATCCAGCCATAAGGTAGATCGGCTGCTACGCCTCCGATGCGGAAATAATTATGCATCATTCGCATACCTGTGGCAGCTTCGAATAAATCATATATCAATTCCCTCTCTCTAAAAATATAAAAAAAGGGAGTCTGTGCACCGATATCCGCCATAAAAGGTCCAAGCCATAACAAATGAGAAGCTATACGACTCAGCTCCAGCATAATTACTCTGATATAGCTAGCCCTTTTAGGTACTTGAACATTTTCCAGTTGTTCTGGTGCATTTACCGTTATTGCCTCTGTGAACATAGTAGCTAAATAATCCCAACGTGTTACATAAGGCAAATATTGTATGATTGTTCGGTTTTCCGCTATTTTTTCCATACCCCTGTGTAAATAACCCAATATAGGTTCACAGTCAATAACATCTTCACCATCGAGAGTAACAATTAGTCGAAGAACACCATGCATTGATGGGTGGTGAGGACCCATATTAACGATCATGAAATCTTTTTTTTTAGTCGGTACAGTCATACCTTTTCTTCCTTAATTCATTATTTCACGAATTCCTCAAAAAGTAGATTCGTCCAAATGTAAAATCTTAAAATCTAATTCAAAAATCCAAACAATGAAATTAACAATTTTTTGGTTCTCGAATATCCAATTCATCAATTAATTTCTTATAACGCACTCCATTTTTCTTTGACAAATAGGCCAGCATACGTCGACGTTTTCCCAGAATTTTTTGTAGACCTCTTTTTGATAAAAAATCTTTTTTGTGCAATTCCAAATGTGAAGTAAGTCTTCGTATCTTATTTGTGAAACTTAATACTTGAAATTCAACAGAACCTCTGTTTTCTTCTTTTTCTTCTTGTGAAATAAGTGAAATGAATGAATTTTTTATCATAAAAAACTTTTTTTTTCTTTCTTTTCCACGGATTTTTCCGATTAGGAAAAAGAGAATAATATATATTATTTTTATTATTATTATTATAATAATTTTTTTTTTAATAATTTTCTCTTTTACATTTACACACAAAAATAAAAATTTATTCATTTCCAAATAGTTTTTTTATTTGATTCTATCCAAATCCAATTGAAAATTGGATTTGGATAGAAAAGGATAATACATTTACACATTTACCAAAGAGAATCTTTTTTTGCACCTAAAAAGATTCTGTGAATTTCTTTCTAGATTGAATTGATACACAAGTAAATACATATTATGTTATGTTTATGTACCAAAGTAGCAAAGTATAACATATATCCTTCACTTTTCATCTACGGAAAATGGCATGTGAATATTAACATGTGACATAAAGTATATCAAATATACTATTAGATAATTAGATAATTCTAAATCGTGTATACATGTGTATCCTTGACATACTGAAATTACTACCATTATTGGTATCAAACCAATAGCGATTCATACAAGCTAAATCTTCTAATCGATAATTGGGCCAAAGAAATAACTTATATTTTATATTTGAATCTATATTAAGATTAAGACCTTTGTCTTCATTCAGAAATTGTGTGGAGTTTCTTATATTATTTTCATTGTAAAATATTTGATTTCTATTCACAACATCCCAATTAGGAGAATTGAAACAAATTAGAATTCTCAATTCTCTACGACGTCTAGGAGATAGAATATTTTCAGGAAAAAGGAGATCATAATAATCTGGATTCCCATTCACAAGCATATTTCCGTGTTGTTCAGTAGATTTATTAAAATTCTTCTTATTGACATATTTTTTTTTTTTGTATTTTATATTTATTTGGTGATTACTCTTTTCGCCATCGATCAATGAAATACTTATGGTTTGATACATAATTAATTTTCCATCCGTTATAAAAGCTAGACGAGTTGATTCGATAATCAATATTCCTTTTTTTAAAAAGTTTGTAAAAGTTAGATTGTCCTTATTAAGGATTGCACTTAGATACATCTCTTTTCTTCGAATTAAGGCTAGAGCTATAGAACTTGTATCCATCAATCTAAGTAACAAACAATATGCCTTGATATTTTTTGTCATTTTATGATTAACCAAGTTGTTCCATCTTAATTGAACAATTAAATATTTATTTAGGAATAAATCTATTTCTGATTCCTTGCTTTTCTTGCATCGTTTTTTCTTTTTACTTTCATATCTCGCATAATCCTTTTGAAGAGATTTTTTTTTGTTTTGTTTGCTTAGATCTGACACAAGATTTGTCTTTTCTTCGTTTTTTTCTTGGTTTTTTAATTTTATTAAAATAGAATCTTTGACATTTTTATTTTGACTAATTTTTTTTTTTTCATCTAAATTCTGATTGGAAAGAAGTAATTTGATTGGGATGATCCACGGTTTAATCTTATATGCCTTATATGTATTAAAAGGAAATCTGAATTCCGGGAAGAACCAAAGTTTCAGATTTGATTTTTTTTTTTTACAAAAAACTCTTTCCCTTTTTCGATTCATTCCCATCCAATCAAAAAAGTTTTTTTTGTATAGATTTGTTTCTTTTTCTTGATGTTTTGAAAGAAAAAAAAGATCTTTTTTTTTCAATTTTTTTATTTTTATATTTATTTTTTTAGTCTTAGTATTTTTTTCAAGTTTGGCACCGATATGTACATTTGTAAAGTCGATAATATCGATATCGTTTACATCAATAGTGTTTTTCGGGTAAAAATATAGAATTCTACAATCAAAATATTTCCTATTCAGATTTTTATGCTTATTAAAAACATAATTTTTTTCTATGGAATTATCAATTTCATAAAACAATTCGGGTTTCTGTATGTTGAAATTATATGGAATTTTTTTGTTCCTTTTTAGTTGTAATTTTGGTTTATAAATAGAGGAATCTTTACTATTCCCATAATCATAATATATATATTTATGTGATAAAAGATCATATACATATTGCTTTTTTAATTTTTCTTTTTGATTCGGCCATAAATACACTGTATAGAAATTTTCTTTTTTGTAATGAATTGATCGGTCTTTTTCTTTTTTATATGAAGAAAATTTCATTGATTCTTTATTGTGAATCGTACAATTTTGATTGATTTTTTTTCGCCATTTTTTCGCTACTAATACTAATCGAGACCATTTGCTCTGAGATAAATTGTATGCATAATTACCCTTTAACCAGTTTTTCCATTCATTCATTCCAGGCTTCTTTATTTTCTTATACTTATACCTTGATTTGGAGTTAAATATTCCTCGGGTTATAGAATAATACTTTATCTTGTCCTTAATAAAAGGATGGGTACCGCGATATTGAAGTACAGATCTAAAGTGATGGTTGTTAAGTAATTGGGTTTGTGATATTTTGTAAAATACATATGCTTGGGACAAGGAAGATAAATCGTAATAAGTATTTGAATTATTACTAGGATTAGAAAAGTCCTTTTCTTTTTCTATAGTCGAAATAAAGTTCATTGTATTTGTATGTTGATCTGTTTCATCAATTCCTTCTTGATTTCTTTCATCGTTGTAAATGGATTCATTGATAATTTTTTTTGTTGAAAGTTGTGCATTGACCTTCGAAATGCTAACCATACATAGCAGGATATCCATGTATATTTTTTCAATGAAAGATTTCAAAAAATAATGTGATTTGCATATTAATCGAGTATTTATTCTTTTGAATATCCGCCAAATATCTTTCTTTAATTCTGGTCTTTTATCATCATCATCATAGGCTGGAACTGTTTTTTTCTTTTCTTTTGCGATTTCTTCTATTTGATTCCTGATTATGATTGTCTTATCAGCAAGATCTTTCATTTCATTTTCTATGAATAAAAAATTTGTCCAATTCATAGATTGAATTTGCATGGTCGATTCAGGAATAATCTTATTATTATCTTTTGAATCTTTTGCATTTTCATTTGGTTCATATACTTTCACCTTCTTGAATTCAAATAAATAAATTGGGTTTACTTTTTCAAGTTTATTCATTATTCGTTTTAGAACTGGAAAAATTTGGATAACCCGAGGTAGAAAATAATTCTTTTTCACTTTTCGAATATTTTTTTTTAGTTCTTTATATATGGGTTCAAAAAAAGAAGGTAGGGTTCGGGTAGGACCAAAAGGAAGTTCTGTTTCCGTTCCCCAAACTGTTAAAAAACTAGAATTTTCTTGTTTTACTTTTTTTTTCATTGGATCTCCATGATGAGATCGTAGTTTAGATCTTCGCCAAGGTTTTAAACGGAAAGGAAATATAATTTTTACCTGAAGACCATCTATTAACCAATCTTGAGGAAATTCTTTTTCTGATAGTGGAATACCACTATACGTACATTTAACATGTATTTCACTCTTCCAGTCCTTAAAATCCTCATACCACTCGGGGTATTGGAATAATAACATATGTCCAACATTTTTAGCTATTATCAATGAAGGCAATATAATGTTTTTTCTAAGAAAAGCGTGGATCAGGAGTATAAAACTTCTTATTGCTTGAGCAAATGTAATGCTATCCCAAATTTCTGCTATTGCCATTCGTTCATTTTCTTCTTCTCTTTTCCTCTCTTTTTCATCGAGAGCCTTCAGAGTTTTCTTCATCTTTTCTTTCTCAAAATCGTCAATTTTTAATTCCGTTTTTGGTTTTTTCTTCGCAAAATTCCTAAAAATAGACTTAATATTTTGATCGATCTTGTTTAAAAGAGAAAAAAAAAATATGTTTTCTACTCGATCAAAAAAAAGCGGAGAATTTACATATGCTTGGAATGTGTTCCAAATAACTGTTTTACGTCTTTGAGCGCGTAAGGATCCTTTGATTAGATTTCGACAAAAATCAGGTTGTTCTGAGTAACGTATCAAAGCCAACTCGTTCATTTCATCATCGTGAGTCTCGGAATTCACGGAATTCTTCACGCTGTAGTCAGTATAGATCACCACTCGTCTGGCTTTTCTTGTACGAATTTCCTGATCTTCTTTCATTAGTTGCTCACGTTCATCTTCTTCATCTTCATCCTGTGCTAGTGCTTCTGACTCTTCAGTTAGTTTGTATAACCGTTGAGGAATTTTTTGAATGATTTTTTCTTTAAGGATTTCTTCTCCTTCTTCAATGATTTCTTCTCCATTGGTTGTAATTATATCGAATACGGATTTCAAAGATTTTGCTTTATTTTCTGAATTTCTTTTTATTTCTTCTTCCAATAAAGAAGATTTTTTCAAATGAGAATTGGGTATGTACTCAAAAGATAATTGATCAATTGACGTTAACGAATTAATAATATAATTCCATGGTGATTTTTCATTAAGTGGATTTTTTTCATGTTCAAATTCTTGGTA